ATCATGGGATAAGTAAGCAGTTTTTTTTAGTTGTATCGACCCAGTCGCTCACTAATGGATCTTTACGGTGCTTTCTCTATCAATTTGGGAACTTTATCCATAGAGTAGTAGTATAGGCCATACTTTCTTCCTATTTTGATTCTCGTGAAGTGTCCTTCCTTCCTACAGCTGATAGGGCAAAATCGTTGTTTTGACGATCCCTATGTAGAAAGCCCTTTTTCTAGTATTTACTAGAAAATTTGATCCTTTCTTTTTTTTTCTTCTTTCTATAGTGGAGATAGTCGCACGTAATGACAGATCACGGCCATATTATTAAAAGCTTGCGGTAAGAAGGGGTTTCGTTCTAGTGCCCGGAAATAATATTCCAAAGCCTTTGTATGCTCTCCATTGCTTGTGTGTATAAGGCCTATATTATAGAGTATATAACTTCGATCATAGGGATCAATTTCTAGTCGCGTAGCTTCATAATAATTCTGCAAAGCTTCCGCATAATTTCCTTCGGATTGAGCCAACATCCGTTACGGTCGTTCATTCTATTCAAAAAATCTCCGTTCCAAAACCGTACATGAGGTTTTCATCTCATACGGCTCCTCCCTTCTGTACATAGTACTAAGCGAAATAATCTATAGAATAAAAATAGAATTAGTCCCATCTTATTATGAACCGAAAGGGGCTGGTATTTTTCCAAGAAATCTCTAGCCAACCTTCCCGCAAGAGGTTTTTCTTAACACCAATGAATTCTATTAATGCTAGAGGAAAACGATAGCTCCAAGAATTTCTTTGTTCTCAACGCCTCCTATTTAGAGGAATTAGCCACTTCAACGATCTTTGATGGTTATAGGGGTATCCAAAGTACAAACCTGATGGTTGTTTGTTATCCCAACCATTCTTCCCAGCCCTGATACCGATCAGGAAAGGGCTAATTTCTAACAAAGTTTTTCTCTTGTTGATTCCTATTTCTAGGTGTAGTGCTTTTCTCCCCTATGCTGCCTATTGGTATGGTACTAGTAGAGTAGGATTGGCCTGTAATACAGAACCTATCCTGTAGGTGTAACCTTTCGCTCAATACTCAAATCTACAATTGAAGCATCTGAGGCCGCATCAATCGAGGATACACGACAGAAGGAATTGTTAGTTCACCTCACCTTCCCCAAGCGTGGGTTTCCTTTACTAATTTTGTTCTCTCTATGCGAACCCCCTCTCTTTCTCGTAAGACTGAGGTGTAGGTAGGGCTAAAAAAAAAAAAAAAAAAAAAAGAGTCAAATCGCACCATCTCTATAATAAGTAAATGCCCTTTTTTCCCCTGAGGTTGTCGGAATTATTCGCAATAAAATATTGGCTACAATTGAAGAGGTCTTATCAATGAAATTTCCATTTATACGGGATCTAGGCATAATTCCCAACCCATTCTATATAGAATTGTTTTCATTTCTTCACAAAATAACATAAAAACAAACACATTCGATTCTTATAAATCGATCGATCCATATGCTCTAAATGGATAAGAGAGGTATGGATTTTCCGCTCAGCTCAAATTGTCTCCTTTTCCTTCTGTTTGGACAAGAAGAGATATGAAATATTTGACTAAGATTGGATTTCATTCCACTTTTCTATTTCTCAACAATAACTTCTCTCATCAGCTATTTCGCGTTTTCAAAGTCATTAATTGTCTCATACCCTTTTTTAGATTTCGATTGTATGGCGTAGCGTACCTTATGCAAACAGAATTCTAGGGTTCCTCTATTTTATTATGGAATAAGAAGAATTCTTCCATTCTCTTTTTCTTTGGTTTGGGGAAAACCCAAACTAAAACTTTTCGAGGGAGCGGAATTCCTAGTAAAAAAATCCTGGATCCTTCCACTTAGATGAAAAGGAATTTTTCCAATAGAACCATGGAACCCCCGAGCCGTTGTGGTTGTACCTGTACTGCAGGAATAGGAAAACTCGCTATTCACTTAGTTTATTTTCCATAATAAGATTATGTAGGAGAGATGGCCGAGCGGTTCAAGGCGTAGCATTGGAACTGCTATGTAGACTTTTGTTTACCGAGGGTTCGAATCCCTCTCTTTCCGTTTCTCTTAATTGATCAACGTTAACGATCACAATGTATCAAATCAAATAACAATTTATTCCAGCAATAATACCTTTATTTAATAGAAATTTTTTATAGTAAATTACTGTGGTATGTAAAATACACATAGAGGAAAGAACAAAAAAGAAAAAAGGATCCTAGGGTTAATCCATTTATGCTAGTTGAATGGGAAAATACGAATTAAGGGCCTTAGGTCGATTTAGTTCGGGGAAAGGGGAAGGGGAAGAAAATTCTATGAACTTTTCCTTTTTTCGTTAAGTTCAAGTCTGACGAGAGTAATATTCTACAACTAACAACTCATTTATTTTGAGACCGACCCACTTCCTATCTAGGATTTTTTTAACTAGTCCTTTATATTGCAATGTGTCAATCGTCAAATGCTTTGGCAATTTCCCCGGGTCGGATGAAGCAATAGAATTTTGAATCAGACGTTTTGATCTTTGGTTATCCTTCGTAGTAATAATATCTCGGGGTTTGCAACGAAAACTTGGTATATCGACTATACGACCATTAACTAAAATATGTCTATGGTTAACTAATTGCCGGGCCCCAGGAATGGTTGAAGCCATACCCAATCGAAAAAGGATATTATCCAAACGCATTTCAAGTAATTGTAGTAAAACCTGACCTGTTGACCTTTTTGCTTTTCCAGCGATATGTACATATCTAAGTAATTGTCGTTCTGTCAGACCATAATGAAAACGCAATTTCTGTTTTTCTTGAAGACGAATACGATATTGCTCTTTTTTCCCAGAATGGAATTTCTTTTTCAGATTACTTCCGGATTTAGGTGTTTTTCTAGTGAGTCCTGGTAAAGCTCCCAGACGGCGTATTTTTTTTAAACGAGGTCCTCGATAACGGGACATGAAGACTCCTTGTTTATTTTATTGAAATTTCATTTTACACAATTAATTTCATTGTATTTACATTACAGAATACATCAAAATTAAAACTGAATTAAACTAAAGGATAAACAGAGTAAAATCTACTAAAGTACCACAAAAAATGGAATTTCATCAACATCTGGATTTTTTGTATATATATTATTTATTTTATTGTTTTGTATCTAGCAAAATTGTAAGGTAGAACCACATAATAGATCCTGGATTCTCCATTTAATTCGGAGAAAAAGAGAAAAAGAGAGATTCTTGTTCATGGAACATCGATATAGAAAAAAGCCGACTATCGGATTTGAACCGATGACCCTCGCATTACAAATGCGATGCTCTAACCTCTGAGCTAAGTGGGCTTACATAACAGAAATAGTGTAACAAATAGAAATATGTATAGTATAGGAAATCCGTAAAATGTCAGATCTTAATTATTAATCTTAGCTATTAACTAGTTCGAAATTGGAAGTTCTACTTAGAAAAAAATACTAGAACTTCATAAAGATAAAGTTAACTTGATATGCTTAACTGGAGGATATCCTTAAATAGGATTATAGAAATTTTTGAACTTTCTTTTTATTTCTCTAATTCGCAAATTGATTTTTCTAATAGAATAGAATCTATTCCAATTTCTATATTGAATTTGATTTCAGATATTTTCAATTTGATATGGCTCGGATGAGTAATCTAATACATAGAAAAGAATAATATATATGATGAAAGATATAATAAAGAGAAAATGCGAATTTCTTGGCATTTTCATTCGATCATTATAGACATTTTTTGAGATATTTTGTTTTTTTTGTTATTTCTTAATAATTTAATGATTAATATTTCACTAAGGAGAACATAGAATCATAGCAAATGAAATTGCTAATTCTGATTAGAAAAAAAAAAGAATGAATATCAAGCGTTATAGTATGATTTTGAATACTCTAAAAAAGAAAGGCGGGGGGGGGGTGGGGGAGAGAAAAACTTTGGGATATATTGATTCGGATTGAATTGCAAATACATCAACGATAGAATCAATTCAATTCTGAATTGCAATAAGCAGGGTCTGTCAACTAGAGACGAACTGCTAGACTACGTCGAGTAATTAATTCAACGATTCCAAAAAAAACTAAGAGATGGATGAAATTACACAAGGAATCCAGGTCTCAATCAAAGAAAAGGAAAATGGGGATATGGCGAAATCGGTAGACGCTACGGACTTGATTGTATTGAGCCTTGGTATGGAAACCTGCTAAGTGGTAACTTCCAAATTCAGAGAAACCCTGGAATTAAAAAAGGGCAATCCTGAGCCAAATCCGTGTTTTGAGAAAACAAGTGGTTCTCGAACTAGAATCCAAAGGAAAAGGATAGGTGCAGAGACTCAATGGAAGCTGTTCTAACGAATCGAGTTGATTACGTTGTGTTGGTAGTGGAACTCTCTCTAAATTTAGAGAAAGTAAGGGCTTTATACATCTAATACACACGTATAGATACTGACATAGCAAACGATTAATCACGGAACCCATATCATAATATAGGTTCTTTATTCTTTTTTAGAATGAAATTAGGAATGATTATGAAATAGAAAATTCTGAATTTTTTTAGAATTATTGTGAACCCATTCCAATCGAATATTGAGTAATCAAATCCTTCAATTCATAGTTTTCGAGATCTTTTAAAAAGTGGATTAATCGGACGAGGATAAAGAGAGAGTCCCATTCTACATGTCAATACTGACAACAATGAAATTTCTAGTAAAAGGAAAATCCGTCGACTTTATAAGTTGTGAGGGTTCAAGTCCCTCTATCCCCAAACCCTCTTTTATTCACTAACTATAGTATTTATCCTCTTTTTTTCTTTTTATCAATGGGTTTAAGATTCATTAGCTTTCTCATTCTACTCTTTCACAAAGGAGTGCGAAGAGAACTCAATGGATCTTATGCTGCTATTCATTGAATAGATTTCTTTTTTATTATAGTATCGGCAAGGAATCTCGATTATTAACTCTATTTTTAAGTATTATTAAG